CTACTCTAACTAGTTATTTCGGTTTTCTACTAGCGGCTTTAACTATAACCTCGGCTCTATTTATTGGTCTGAGTAAGATAGGACTTATTTGAAATTAATTAAATGAATAATAAATCTTTCTGCGGTATTCCATATCTTCTCTAGTTCCTTACCGTGTGAATTACCAATTATTGGTATTGGTCATTGGGAGTCCTGGGCAATACAGATTAATATTTAGGGATAGATATTACCTCTCTTTTTCCTCTTTCAAATAAATTAAATTGAAATGATTGAAGTTTTTCTATTTGGAATCGTCTTAGGTCTAATTCCTATTACTTTGGCTGGATTATTCGTAACAGCATATTTACAATACAGACGTGGTGATCAGTTGGACCTTTGATTAATTAATATCTATTTTTTTAACTGACCTCCTCTGGATTAAATTCAAAAAAAGGAGGAGGTCAAGGCCAAATTGAGATTGTTGTTCAATTATTTCAGTTGAGTATCATTTTCGGTCTAACAAGGCAAGAGCGGAATCACGCTCTGTAGGATTTGAACCTACGACATTGGGTTTTGGAGACCCACGTTCTACCGAACTGAACTAAGAGCGCTTTCTTATCACAACGTACTTTCTTATCACAACGTAAAAGGCTGTAAAGAAGGGGATTTCTTGTATAAACCCCAAAAATACTTCTTGCATGTGTATACTATCATATATCATAAAATTAAAGATTATATTTTTTATAATAGATCGAAAATGGATCTCTCGTTACTGCTCAGAGGAGAAGTAATAGGTAGGGATGACAGGATTTGAACCCGTGACATTTTGTACCCAAAACAAACGCGCTACCAAGCTGCGCTACATCCCTTTTAATTCGTCTACAGTATCATTGTAGAAAATCCCCGTCTTGTTTTCCACATCTCTTAATTTTTTTTTTCCTCCATTGATATGCAAAATGGATCTTGCCTTTTCTTCTTTTTTTTTTTTTGTCTCATATCATATAATAATAATATATGAATCTTTTTCTCGGGAATTCTCAGGCGTAAAGGGGCCCCGCTTTCTTCTTTAATAAAAAGAAAAGAAAATCTTATCTACCGAATCATTGCACATTTCAATTGGAATTAGGGATTCCACGCCCAAATACAAGTGGTCTTTAACTACATATACATCTCTTACCATAATATAATGTATTCCAATATGGAATACAAAAAAAAAGAAGGAGGATTTTCAATGCGAGATCTAAAAACATACCTTTCCGTGGCACCGGTACTAAGTACTCTATGGTTCGGGTCTTTAGCAGGTTTATTGATAGAAATCAATCGTTTATTCCCGGATGCGTTGACATTTCCTTTTTTTTCATTCTAGTTATTGACATGGAAAGGGGTGAGGAAGATTAGAGACAGAATTAAATATTTGTGACTAATCTATCTTTCCCCTCTTTTTTTTTTAGAATTAAATTAGATAGATAGAATCTAGAATAAGGGAGAAAAGAGAAAGAAAAAGGTGGATTCAACCTTAGCGAAACTCGGGTTCAGGATCCAATTCAATTAATAATAGAGTTAAAAGAAAATGGAAACGGAAATGTGGCTATTGTAAGAGTATCATACAATACAAGATACTTAAATGAAATACTTTACTGTGATTACAAATAGAGTTAGAAATTTTTGTATTACTTATTATTTACTATATTGATTGGAACAAAATCTTTATTTCATAATTGGATTTTGAGTTGTTAGCAACTCGTATTTTTTTGTTCCTTTCGTCTTATTCGTTTCGGATCGGAAAATAGAAAAGGTGGGTGAATCAAAAACCCAAAGGAGGTTAATGGCCAAGGGTAAAGATGTCCGCGTAAGGGTTATTTTGGAATGTACCAGTTGTGTTCGAAATGGTGTTAAAAAGGAATCAACGGGTATTTCCAGATATATTACTCAAAAGAATCGACACAATACACCTAGTCGATTGGAATTGAGAAAATTCTGTCCCTATTGTTACAAGCATACAATTCATGGGGAGATAAAGAAATAGATATCGATCGAATCGAATGCTTGTGTGTCACCTTTCCAAGGAACATGAAATAAATTAGATATATATCTATATTATTTCATATAGTTAAATAGAAACAAATAAATAAATATAGACAAACCAAATCCTATTAATTAATAATCGAAATCATTTTGTATTTGATCAAAATAGGATTTTAGGGATAAGGAATAAACAAATTATGGATAAATCCAAACGACTCTTTCTTAAACCCAAGAGATCTTTTCGTAGGCGTTTGCCCCCGATCCAATCGGGGGATCGAATTGATTATAGAAACATGAGTTTAATTAGTCGATTTATTAGTGAACAAGGAAAAATATTATCTAGACGGGTGAATAGATTGACCTTAAAAGAACAACGATTAATTACTATTGCTATAAAACAAGCTCGTATTTTATCTTTGTTACCTTTTCTTAATAATGAGAAACAATTTGAAAGAAGTGAGTCGACCGCTAGAACTACGGGGTTTAGACTCAGAAAAAAATAAGCTTACTCTTCAATTGAATTGAATCAAAATTCCAATCCGAACTCAAACACGGATGGATGTTTTGTTCAAAAAATCCGAGAATCAGTCGTGTCGTAAGAAAAAAAAAAAAAAGAATCGGGGAAGAAGAATAAATCTTTTTTTTTTCTTTTTATTGAGCGTGTTGGCTCATTTTAACGACTTTATCATCTTATCAGATTTTATCATACTAATTTCTACTCTACCTTCTCGGAGTTCATTCTCCGGATAAACTCCATTTCAAAATTCTGGCGAATTACTTCCAATTTCCTTATTTTATGATCTCATTGGAAATCATATAAAGACAATTCTTATTTGATATAGCTATTTGTGCAAGTATTTTACGATTAAGAAGCAACTGCCCCTTATATAGATTGTGTATGAATCGACTATAAATATAGAATACCGGATTCCCGCGAATTACTGCATTTATTCGAGCGATCCACAAACGACGAAAATCTCTTTTTTTCCTATCTCTATCACGATGAGCCGAAACCAAAGCTCTTATTTTCTGTTGAGTCATTGTTCGAGTAAGTCTTGAATGAGCCCCACGAAAGCTTGATGCAAATAAACGAATTTTTGTTCTACGTCTCCGAGCTATATATCCTCGTCTAATTCTGGTCATTGAATAAATGAAACTTTGATGAATAACTAATTGATTTCCGTTCTTTCAGTTATCCTTTTCCCCTTTCCTAGTCTATTAATACCAAAACGGATTCTTCCAATTTATAAAATTAAAATTCCAATGGCTTTTGCTACTCTAACCTTCCCGACCAAATTTTTTTCCTTTTTTCTAGCCATTGTAAATAAAATAATAAAGTAGTAAATAGAAATAAAATTGTGGGTTCCATCGTTTCTATGGTTACTTCTTAAACGGTGAGGTCCTCTCTATACACCGGAGCCCTTCCTTCGTTTAATCAATGCTATTGGTAACTTGTACAGTTACCACTTTTTGGCTCTACCCATGAATTTTCCAGTAATAGGTCTTTCATACCGCGATATACCTTATACAGTAACGGTATTTAATTATGAAGATTGGTTGGGTAGCTGACCCTGTTAGTCCGTTCTTGCAAGAGTCAAAAAAAAATCTTTCTTCTCCCTTTTTTTATAGGATTTCCCCCGCTTAATGGATAACTATTTGTTACCAATGGGGACTTCTTTCTCATCTTAAATTGCAAATTGAGGTGATTGGATTTGCACCAACGGAAACCATAAATTTCATACACAATAGAAAGATAGGATAGATCGATCTTTTTTCGATAGTGAATCGAGTTTTTCCATTCTATCCGATTCACAGGTACTGATCATTGATACTGAAAAAATTATTTTCTTTCATTTGTTTTTGTTTTGTCTCAGCCCATGATTTAAACGAGTCGCACATACACCCTTGTACATGTTCCTCGGCGTTGAGGGCATCCCCGAAGAGCGGGGGATTTCGTGACGGTTCTGATTGGCTGTCGTGGATTTCTAATAAGTTGTTTAATAGTTGGCATGCTGAATTATACATTATGGGCTGGTTTAGATCGATCCTAACCGGATGATTTTGAATTTCTTCTATTTAATAGATTAATAGAATATTAAACCCTTAAGAAGATAAAATCTTAAATCGTGTATTTGCGCGAAATTAATGCTATTTTTTATCCAACCGCTACAAGATCAACAATTCCATGAGCTTGGGCTTCTGTTGCTGACATAAAAACATCCCTTTCCATGTCTTCGGATACAACCCATAAGGGCTTGCCTGTTCTTTGTACATAAACCCTTGTAAGGGTTTCGCGCAGTTTCAGTAGTTCTTCCGCTTCCAGGATAAATTCTCCGGTTTGTGCCTCATAAAACCCGGAAATAGGTTGATGGATCATTACCCTGATGTTAGAATATAACATAATAAAAGGTTCTCCTATCTTGCACGATGAGGCGAGGGAAAGAGATAAAGAAAAAGATAGAATTGAACAACCGTACGGGCATTTTTTTCGCATTGCATACAGCTCCACAATGGAATTCGTTTTTTTACCTTTCATCGAAGAAAGAGAAAATATTGGGTCTATTATACCCAGATCGTAAATGATCCACTTACCACCCTTCTTTTTTTTTTTCGGAGGAGTTAAAAAATACTATGATGGCCCCGTTGCTTTATATATTTATTTCGTCTTTGATTCAGCAATCCCAAAGTTTCTTTGTTTTTTTTCGTACTCTTTCATATTCATAACATAAATATTCTTAATAACCTTCCGGTGTGAAAAAAGTTTGTTTGTGACGCTGAAAAAGGGCTACGATAGGTAAGATAAAATCGTAAATACCCTCCCTTTATCTCATACTACTCTTTCGATATATAATCGAATTTTTTGAAAAAAAACAATAAAAAAATTTCATATCGAATTCGAAGTGCCATGCTATTATTACTTAATATTAATAATTCATATGGCGAAGGCATAGTCTTCTTTTTTCTCTCAAATAAAAAACTCATTGGCGCCAAGCGTGAGGGAATGCTAGACGTTTGGTAATTTCTCCTCCGACCAGGATAAAGGACCCCATTGAGGCGGCCAACCCCATGCATATTGTCTGTACATCGGGTCGCACAAATTGCATAGTATCATAAATAGCTATTCCGGGTGTTACCCAGCCGCCAGGAGAGTTTATAAACAAATACAGATCCTTGGTATCATTCTCGATACTGAGATATACCATAAGACCAATAAGTTGATTCGAGATTTCGCTATCAACCTCTTGGCCTAAAAAAAGTAATCTTTCTCGATAAAGTCGGTTGATTAGGATAAAATTCTATCCCTTAGGAGCCGTACGGGCACCTTTTGATGCATACGGTTCAACAAAACTTGTGAAAAAAGAAAATCAATGTGTAGATTCCAGCTCTCTTTCTTTTTTCGCGGATTCTTTCTAACGAAGTGGCTTTTCTTCCATTTTTAAAGAACGATGAGTTTGGACAGTTTTCCTATAATATTCTAATATAAAAAAGAATTCACTAAACTTATCGAACTAACTTTTCATTGATGTATTTTTTCATCGAGATCCAATCCAAAAATCACGATGTCATTTTCTTGGTCCTGAATGGGCTTCTTTGATTTTTTTAGGTTTATGCTCTACTCCGAGTAAGGATCTGCCCGATTTTACTTTGCACATATAGGACAAATAACCTCAATACCACGTCTTTTTTTTTTTTTCAATTCATTTCTTTCATGTCTTCCGCCAAATATTCGATGTAGTCATCATATTTATTATTGATTGATTAACAGTTTGAGATCACTTCTATTTATAATTAATTTCTAAATAGAATCGTTTATGATATCTATGATATAAGTAATAATCATAGATATATTTCCAATTGGGTTTTTCTAAACGGAGCCTGGATACCTCATTTTATTGTTCCAGCCAAGCCAACCATAAATTATTTGAATTGCTAATATTAATATTAATCTGGATACCTCCTCACAAAATGGATCTAATTGCATCACGCTACAAATTTTTGATAATTCAATCAATTTTGTTGGGCGAAATAGAGGATATCTCGATCGGGGGAGAGAAATGGGGAAATCCCATATGACCCAATATATCTGACAGGTCACACTATACGTCAACCCAGGATGCATCTTCCTCTCCGGGACTTCGAAAAGGTACTTTTGGAACACCAATAGGCATAAAATGAAAGAAAAAATAATTAAGTACTCTATTTCACTTTGATGTGGAAGCGTAATCGTAATAATGGGTTAATAATATAGATTGAATAAGTTCATAAAATAAAGAAAAATGGAATTAATAAAGGAAAATTATTACGAATAGGTTCTTTGAATGATGATCAAATATGGATGCATTCGCTCATAGAAAAGGGAATCAACCCCCATTGCGTATTGGTACTTATCGAGTATAGAATAGATCTGCTTCTCTTTTTTCCTACGAACCGAACTGTTCCATTATTACTAAAAGAATAGAACAAATATTCATCCTTTTTCCGAGATAATCCACTGAAAAGGGGGGTCCATAGCATAATAGTTTTTTAAATGCAATAAAGTTACATAGTGTCTAGTTTTTGTTGATAAAGGGGTATTCCCATGGGTTTGCCTTGGTATCGTGTTCATACCGTCGTATTGAATGATCCCGGTCGTTTGCTTTCTGTCCATATAATGCATACAGCTCTGGTTGCCGGCTGGGCTGGTTCAATGGCTTTATATGAATTAGCAGTTTTTGATCCTTCCGACCCCGTTCTTGATCCAATGTGGAGACAGGGTATGTTCGTTATACCCTTCATGACTCGTTTAGGAATAACCAATTCATGGGGCGGTTGGAGTATTACAGGAGGGACGATAACGAATCCGGGTATTTGGAGTTACGAAGGTGTAGCCGGGGCACATATTGTGTTTTCTGGCTTGTGCTTCTTGGCAGCTATCTGGCATTGGGTGTATTGGGACCTAGAAATATTTGGGGATGAACGTACAGGAAAACCTTCTTTAGATTTGCCTAAGATCTTTGGAATTCATTTATTTCTCTCAGGAGTGGCTTGCTTTGGTTTTGGCGCATTTCATGTAACAGGATTATATGGTCCTGGAATATGGGTGTCCGACCCTTATGGACTAACCGGAAGGGTACAACCCGTAAATCCAGCGTGGGGCGTGGAGGGTTTTGATCCTTTTGTTCCAGGAGGAATAGCTTCTCATCATATTGCAGCAGGAACGTTGGGCATATTAGCAGGCTTATTTCATCTTAGTGTCCGCCCGCCCCAACGTCTATACAAAGGATTACGTATGGGCAATATTGAAACCGTTCTTTCCAGCAGTATCGCTGCTGTCTTTTTTGCAGCTTTTGTTGTTGCTGGAACTATGTGGTATGGTTCAGCAACTACCCCCATCGAATTATTTGGTCCCACCCGCTATCAATGGGATCAGGGATACTTTCAGCAAGAAATATATCGAAGAGTTAGTGCTGGACTAGCCGAAAATCAAAGTTTATCAGAAGCTTGGTCTAAAATTCCTGAAAAATTAGCTTTTTATGATTACATCGGAAATAATCCGGCTAAAGGGGGATTATTCAGAGCGGGTTCAATGGATAACGGGGATGGAATAGCTGTCGGGTGGTTAGGACACCCTATCTTTAGAGATAAAGAAGGGCGTGAACTTTTTGTACGTCGTATGCCTACTTTTTTTGAAACATTTCCAGTTGTTTTGGTAGACGGAGATGGAATTGTTAGAGCCGATGTTCCTTTTAGAAGGGCAGAATCGAAGTATAGTGTTGAACAAGTCGGTGTAACTGTTGAATTCTATGGTGGCGAACTGAATGGAGTGAGTTATAGTGATCCTGTTACTGTGAAAAAATATGCTAGACGTGCTCAATTGGGTGAAATTTTTGAATTAGATCGTGCTACTTTGAAATCCGATGGTGTTTTTCGTAGCAGTCCAAGGGGTTGGTTTACTTTCGGACATGCTTCGTTTGCTTTGCTCTTCTTCTTCGGGCACATTTGGCATGGAGCTAGAACCTTGTTCAGAGATGTTTTTGCTGGTATTGACCCAGATTTGGATGCTCAAGTGGAATTTGGAGCATTTCAAAAACTTGGAGATCCAACTACAAGAAGACAAGTAGTCTGATGCAAGATTGCTCTGTTATTTTTCGATTCTCACTTCTATTTTTTTTTCTATTTGTGATTTTACATAAGGTACTGGAGAACTCCGGATTTCAATAGCCGCGTTTTCTTTGATTCTTCTTTTTTCTTTAACCGGGAGATGATCCCAAATAAACAGGTATGGAAGCTATAATTGTAAACCACGATCGAATTTATGGAAGCATTGGTTTATACATTCCTCTTAGTCTCGACTCTAGGGATCATTTTTTTCGCTATCTTTTTTCGAGAACCACCTAAAGTTCCAACTAAAAAAGTGAAATGATTTTTCATCATCTCAATTGAAGTAATGAGCCTCCCAATATTGGGAGGCTCATTACTTCAACTAGTCCCCGTGTTCCTCGAATGGATCTCTTAGTTGTTGAGAGGGTTGCCCAAAAGCAGTATATAAGGCGTACCCAGTAAAACTTACAAGCAAACCAGATATAAAGATGGCGACTAGGGTTGCTGTTTCCATTATTATATAATTTCAAGACCACAATGGATCTATGATAAGATCGTTTATTTACAACGGAATGGTATACAAAGTCAACAGATCTTAATGAATACAAAATACGATTTATGGCTACACAAACTGTTGAGGGGAGTTCTAGATCTGGTCCAAGACCAAGACGAACTACTGTAGGGGAGTTATTGAAACCATTGAATTCAGAATATGGTAAAGTAGCTCCTGGATGGGGAACTACCCCTTTGATGGGTGTCGCAATGGCTCTATTTGCGATATTCCTATCTATTATTTTGGAGATTTATAACTCTTCTGTTTTACTGGACGGAATTTCAATGAATTAGATTCACAAGAACCAGAAAATCCTAGCTTTTAAGTGAAGCATTTAGGCCTTAGGTCTTGTATTTTTATTTTAGCTCATTTTTTGGTAGTTCGATCGCGAAATTTTTTTGTTTCTGTATTTCCGGAATATGAGTGTGTGACTTGTTATAATTGATCCTATTGATATTGCAGAGAATGGGTCTGTCATCTTGATAGAGATGGTTTTATCCCGTCGGATATTCATTCTAGTATCTGGAGCACGGAATATATGAAATAGATCACGAAGTATTCGAACTATGATTCATACTTAATATTCAGACCTCGCGGCCGGATTCAAAAACTTTTCCCAAAGAAAAGTTCTAAATTGAAAGATTTTTCTTCTTTCAAATTCCCATTTCTTTTTGGATTTTGCTCAAAAAACAATTTTTTTTTGTATTTTGAGTCATTAGATCTATTTTACTCGTTGAATAAATGATGATCCAATGGTTCTTACTCAGGGAATCTTTGGACTTAGTTTGAAGGTTTTATTGAATCATCGTGGCTCTAGTATGAATCTGAGGTTTCAATTGATTCATAGGGTCTTAACAAGAAAATTCCTATCAATACTAAAGAAAAAAAAAGAAAAGCCACATTACATACAAATAAAAAATAAAAGAAAAGAATAGGTAAATAGAAGATTCAAGAGGCCTGGAAGGATTAACATAAAGACAAGCGAGCCGACTTGATTTTTTGGCATTTTAATTATAACCACAAAGACAAAGAAGAGCTTTCTGACTTTTACTCTTTCGTATCTTTCTATAAGATTGAATCAAAAGATTCAAAAGTTTCCAATTTTATATCCCATACCTCTTTTAACCAATATTGGGGGGTTTTTGTTTGAGCTGTACGAGAGGAAATTCTCATATACGGTTCTCAGAGGGGGAAGCCCTTTTGGTTTACCTATCTCAATAAAGTTTACGATTGGTTCGAAGAACGTCTCGAGATTCAGGCGATTGCAGATGATATAACTAGTAAATACGTTCCTCCTCATGTCAACATATTTTATTGTCTAGGAGGAATTACGCTTACGTGTTTTTTAGTGCAAGTAGCTAC